CATACCGGTGGAGTATTCACCGGTGGTACTGCCGAACATGTACGAGCTCCTTCTAATGGAAAAATCAAATTTAACGAGGATTTTGTTCATCCCACACGTACCCGTCATGGGCATCCTGCTTTTTTATGTTCTATAGACTTGTATGTAACTATTGAGAGTCGGGGTATTATACATAATGTGAATATTCCACCAAAGAGTTTGATTTTAGTTCAAAATGATCAATATATAGAATCAGAACAAGTGATTGCTGAGATTCGTGCCGGAACGTCCACTTTTCATTTTAAAGAGAGGGTCCGAAAACATATTTATTCTGAATCAGAGGGGGAAATGCATTGGAGTACCGATGTCTACCATGCACCCGAATATACATATGGTAATGTTCATCTATTACCAAAAACAAGTCATTTATGGATATTAGCAGGAGGTCCGCGCAGATCCAGTATAGTGTCTTTTTCGATCCACAAGGATCAAGATCAAATGAATGTTCATTCTTTTTCTGTCGAAGACAGATATATCTCTGACCCCTCAATGACTAATGATCGAGTAAGACATAAATTGTTGGATACTTCTCATAAAAAAGATAGGGAAATTATCGATTATTCAATATCTGATCGAATCATATCCAATGGTCAGTGGAATTTCATATATCCTTCTATTCTCCAAGAGAATTATGATTTATTAGCGAAAAGGCGAAGAAATAGATTCATCATCCCATTACAATATGATCAAGAACGAGAAAAAGAACTAATACCCTGTTTTGGTATTTCGATTGAAATACCCATAAATGGTATTTTACGTAGAAATAGTATTCTTGCTTATTTTGATGATCCACGATACAGAAGAAGCAGTTCAGGAATTACTAAATATGGGACCGTGGAGGTGGATTCAATCGTAAAAAAAGAGGATTTGATTGAGTATCGAGGAACAAAAGAATTTAGTCTGAAATACCAAATGAAAGTAGATCGGTTTTTTTTCATTCCCGAAGAAGTGCATATTTTACCTGGATCTTCGTCCATAATGGTCCGGAACAATAGTATCATTAGAGTAGATACACGACTTGCTTTAAATAAAAGAAGTCGAGTAGGCGGATTAGTTCGAGTGGAGAGAAAAAAAAAAAGTATTGAACTGAAAATCTTTTCTGGAGATATTCATTTTCCTGGAGAGACAGATAAGATATCCAGGCACAGCGGCATTTTGATACCGCCAGGAACGGGGAAAAAAAAAAATTCTAAGGAATCAAAAAAATTGAAAGATTGGATCTATGTCCAGCGGATCACACCTACCAAGAAAAAGTATTTTGTTTCGGTTCGGCCCGTAGTCACATATGAAATAGCTGATGGGATAAATTTAGCAACACTTTTCCCCCAGGATCTCTTGCAGGAAAAGGATGATGTCCAGCTTAGAGTTGTCAATTATATCCTTTATGGATATGGCAAGTCAATTCGAGGAATTTATCACACAAGGATTCAATTAGTTCGGACTTGCTTAGTATTGAATTGGGACCAAAAACAAAACGGTTCTATAGAAGAGGTTTATGCCTCCTTTGTTGAGGTAAGGGCAAATGATCTAATTCGCGATTTCATAAGAATTGAGTTAGTCAAGTCCACTATTTCGTATAGCGGAAAAAGATATAATATGACGGATTCGGGATTGATTCCCGATAAGGGATTAGATCGCACCAATATCAACCCCTTTCATTCAAAGGCGAAGGTTCAATCACTTACCCAACATCAAGGAACTATTGGTATTGGTACATTGTTGAATCGAAATAAGGAATGCCAATCTTTGATAATTTTGTCATCATCCAATTGTTTTCGAATTAGTCCATTCAATGGTCCGAAATATAACAATGTGACAAAAGAATTGGACCCCCTAATCCCAATTAGGGATTTGTTGGGCCCCCTAGGTACTATTGTACCTAAAATAGCGAATTTTTATTCATCTTACCATTTATTAACTCATAATCAGATCTTGTTAAAGAAATATTTGCTACTTGACAATTTTAAACAGACTTTCCAAGTACTTCAAGTACTTAAATACTGTTTAATGGATGAAAATAGGAGGATTTATAATCCCGATCCATGCAGTAACATCATTTTGAATCCATTCCATTTAAATTGGTGTTTTCTCTATCACGATTCTGGTGAAGAGACATCCACAAGAATTAGCCTTGGACAATTTATTTGTGAAAATGCATGTCTATTCAAATACGGGCCACACATAAAAAAATCTGGTCAAATTTTAATTGTTCATGTTGACTCCTTAGTTATAAGATCAGCTAAGCCCTATTTGGCTACTCCAGGAACAACTGTTCATGGCCATTATGGAGAAATCCTTTATGAAGGAGAGACATTAGTTACATTTATATATGAAAAATCGAGATCTGGTGACATAACGCAAGGTCTTCCAAAAGTGGAACAAGTCTTAGAAGTGCGTTCGATTGATTCAATATCGATGAACCTCGAAAAGAGAGTTGAAAGTTGGAACGAACGTATACCAAGAATTCTTGGAATCCCCTGGGGATTCTTGATTGGAGCTGAGCTAACCATAGCCCAAAGTCGTATCTCTTTGGTTAATAAGATTCAAAAGGTTTATCGATCTCAGGGGGTACAGATCCATAATAGACATATAGAGATCATTGTACGTCAAATAACATCAAAAGTGTTGGTTTCAGAAGATGGAATGTCTAATGTTTTTTCACCCGGAGAATTAATCGGATTGTTGCGAGCGGAACGGGCGGGACGTGCTTTAGACGAAGCGATCAATTATCGGGCAATCTTATTAGGAATAACGAGGGCATCTCTGAATACTCAAAGTTTCATATCCGAAGCAAGTTTTCAAGAAACCGCTCGAGTTTTAGCAAAAGCTGCTTTACGAGGTCGTATTGATTGGTTGAAAGGCCTGAAAGAGAACGTTGTTCTGGGGGGGATTATTCCTGTTGGTACTGGATTCAAAAAATTAGTGCACCATTCAAGGCAAGAAAAAAACATTTATTTGGAAATCAAAAGGAAGAATCTATTCGAGTTGGAAATGGGAGATATTTTGTTATACCATAGAGAATTATTTTGTTCTTGCGCTCCAAAAAATTTTCATGAGACATCAGAACAATCATTTACGCGATTTAATGATTCCTAAGAAGAGATTCATTCTTTTTACTTTAACTATCTAGAACTATTTTGTTTTGTCCTATTATTAATTTAGTAATAAATAAAATAAATAAGTAATTAAAAGAAATTAATGGTTTGGGCCGTATATCAACGGTCAATCCACGGTAGAAAGTTCCGTCGGAACAATTATTTATTTCAGGGTACCTTGTCTCTTTGTTAAAAAAAAAAGAGGAAGTGTGGAGAAAAATGACAAGAAGATATTGGAACATCAATTTGGAAGAGATGATGGAAGCAGGAATTCATTTTGGTCATGGTACTAGGAAATGGAATCCTAGAATGGCCCCTTACATCTCTGCAAAGCGTAAAGGTATTCATATTATAAATCTTACGAGAACTGCTCGTTTTTTATCAGAAGCCTGTGATTTAGTTTTTAATGCAGCAAGTAGGGGAAAAAACTTTTTAATCGTTGGTACAAAAAATAAAGCAGCGGATTTAGTAGCATCAGCTGCAATAGGGGCTCGGTGTCATTATGTTAATAAAAAATGGCTCGGTGGTATGTTAACGAACTGGTCCACTACAGAAACGAGACTTCATAAGTTCAGGGACTTAAGAGCAGAACAAAAGATGGGGAAACTCAACCGTCTTTCCAAAAGAGATGCAGCAATGTTGAAGAGAAAATTATCTACCTTGCAAACATATCTGGGTGGGATCAAATATATGATGGGGTTACCCGATATTGTAATCATCGTTGATCAGCAAGAAGAATATACGGCTCTTCGAGAATGTGTCATTTTGGGGATTCCGACTATTTGTTTAATTGATACAAATTGTGACCCGAATCTCGCAGATATTTCGATTCCAGCCAACGATGACGCTATAGCTTCAATCCGATTCATTCTTAACAAATTAGTATTCGCAATTTGCGAGGGTCGTTCTAGCTATATAAGAAATCGTTGATTATGATTAAGAATAATAATATTAATTAATTGTTTGGGAATTCTATAGATTTATTGGATCGGTTACTATTCTTGAACTTAAAAAAGAGATAAAGATAAAAAGTACTGGGGATATTGATATTATGTTATGTGATTTTTTGGTATCCTAAATTAAATTTAAATATAGTATTAATGATTAAAGTAGGTGAGTTGAGAAAGAGATGGTTGAATCAAAATAATTTTTTGAAGTTCTACTTATGTCAGAGGACAATATGAATGTTATACCATGTTCCATTAAAACACTCAAGGGGTTATACGATATATCGGGTGTAGAAGTAGGCCAACATTTATATTGGCAAATAGGAGGTTTACAAATCCATGCCCAAGTACTTATCACTTCTTGGGTCGTAATTGCTATCTTATTAGGTTCAGTCATCATAGCTGTTCGGAATCCACAAACCATTCCGACCGACGGTCAGAATTTCTTCGAATATGTCCTTGAATTTATTCGAGACTTGAGCAAAACTCAGATTGGCGAAGAATATGGTCCTTGGGTTCCCTTTATTGGAACTATGTTCCTATTTATTTTTGTTTCTAACTGGTCAGGTGCTCTTTTACCTTGGAAAATCATACAGTTACCTCATGGGGAGTTAGCTGCGCCCACAAATGATATAAATACTACTGTTGCTTTAGCTTTACCCACGTCAGTGGCATATTTTTATGCGGGTCTTACCAAAAAGGGATTGGGGTATTTCGGGAAATACATCCAACCAACTCCAATACTTTTACCGATTAACATCCTAGAAGATTTCACAAAACCCCTATCTCTTAGTTTTCGACTTTTCGGGAATATATTGGCTGATGAATTAGTAGTTGTTGTTCTTGTTTCTTTAGTACCTTCAGTAGTTCCTATACCTGTTATGTTTCTTGGATTATTTACAAGCGGTATTCAAGCTCTTATTTTTGCAACTTTAGCCGCGGCTTATATAGGTGAATCCATGGAGGGTCATCATTGATTAGCTTTCGAAATAGTCTTTTTTTTTTTTAACTTCCCCTAAGTCATACATGGTTCAAAATACGCACTTGGTTGGGGAACATAATACATAATAGATACAAATACATATGTATATACGCCCTAGTCTAGTCTCGTAGAAGGAAAGATGGACGATATTACGGAATTGGATAAAAGATGGGTTAGGGGGGTCAAACTAGATATATGTAATGTCCATAAGTCTAGCCCTTGCGTATGTTTCGAAGAATGATTCTAAGATCCAATTTAATATAAAATGCGGGCGGTTTACATTATGGAAGAAACAAATGTATATGTGATATTAGATATTTACTAGTTATATAGGGGTTATCCCTATAGACTATATATATATAATTATTATTTATTTATATTTATATTTTTATATTTTTTTTTTATTTATTCCTATTTCTTTACCAGTATAGTATATCATTAGATTGATTTTTTTTCAAAACCGCTGCATTTAGATGGATTCCAATATAAGTCCTTCTCCTTCGTCTGTGATTGTGAATTGAATGAAAAACAGATGAACTCACGGATATAGAAAAGTAAGTAAAGAACGAAGAATTGAATGAAAGAATGGTTCGAAACAAAGAAATGCAATAACTAGAACCGTATGCATATGAATTTACAAAAATCTTTTAATGGCATGGGTAGAAACTCAAATAAAAAAAAAACGAGATATCGAAATCGTTCTGACGATTCACTAATATTATCATTTCAATTCGGAGTTTTTAGTTATTTCGACCCGATAGATCTTAGTGATAAAATAAGTAATAATTAATTGGTTGATTGTATCATTAACCATTTCTTTTTTTTTTGGTACGAGGAACTTACTATGAATCCACTGGTTTCTGCCGCTTCCGTTATTGCTGCTGGGTTGGCCGTGGGGCTTGCTTCTATTGGACCTGGAGTTGGTCAAGGTACTGCTGCGGGCCAAGCTGTAGAAGGTATTGCGAGACAACCAGAAGCGGAGGGTAAAATACGAGGTACTTTATTGCTTAGTCTAGCTTTTATGGAAGCTTTAACAATTTACGGACTAGTCGTGGCATTAGCGCTTTTATTTGCAAATCCTTTTGTTTAATTTAATCCTAAAATTAGAAATGTGAAAAAGTACGTTACGTGCTTTTTTCTTATTTATTTTATTAACTCGGACTTGCCGTTTGCTTCTTATGATTATATCAACACTTTACTCCTACAATTACTTATTTGTTGAGACAATACCCCGGGAAGTACTGATTTGAGGATGAGGAATTCGCGGATCCGCTCGCTTTCTTCCTTCCCACCCTTAGTACAACGGAAACCCTTTTATTAGGAAGCGTTTCAACAAACGAGATATTTCGTAATTGACGTGAGACCTAGGACCTAACCTAATAAGTATCTTCTTATTGAGAACTTAAAAAAAAAAATAATAAAAAATTATTAAATTAAATTCTAAATTAATAGATGATTTAATCTATTCCCATAAAAAATAAAATGAAATTAATAAAAATAAATCGATCAAAAAAGGGGCGAGTGAGGTGATACAAAAAGAACTCTGTTCTTTGTTAGTCTTATCTATAAGAAAGAGGAGAGCATATGAAAAATATAACCGATTTTTTCGTTTCCTTGGGCTATTGGCCATCCGCAGGGAGTTTCGGGTTTAATACCGATATTTTAGCAACAAATCCAATAAATCTAAGTGTAGTGCTTGGTGTATTGATTTTTTTTGGAAAGGGAGTGTGTGCGAGTTGTGTATTTCAAGAATAGGTTGGATCCAACCAGCTGCACTTTTGTTATTTCTTTTTTTATTTAATAGGATAAGAAATAGGAAAGAAAAGTGCACGATCTCGACGAATTACTTATGAATAAATTAAGAAATCATATGTAAGAACTATAGCATTTCGTGACTCATTGGTAAATCTTGATTCTCTATCAACCAATAATGTGAGACCATTAACATGGTTAAAGCTAAACTGTTTGAAGTTCAGGCACAACATGGTACTCTTTCTACCACTACGTTAGTACCGAAATGGTTTCAAAATAAATAGTCGGTAATTCATCCGATATAGAACACTCATATCGGTAAAATAATTTGAAACCATTTACTAGAAAAGGGGCGCCTTGCCCTTTTTTATCCAATGCCGAATCGACGACCTATGTATAAAAAAGAGGAATTTTTGGATTTGATGAAGATTTGAAGAAAAAGGGAAATAAAAAAAATATAAAAATTTTAAATTCTATTTTAAATAGAATTTAAATTAAATAAATAAAAAAATTTAAATTTTGTAAATAAAAAAAAATAAATAAACAACTTTGCTGACAATTATAGACTTTTTGTCTGGTCGGAAGAGCCCCCCTAATATAATATTCTGGTTTTATATCAGTTTCGATATCTTTGAATACGAACATAAAGGAGAGGGTAGGCTCATTACATTAAAAGATATGGGAA